AAATCTTGATATTGTATTGATATGTAATGATTCATACTAATGAATTCGTCCATTTGTAGTCAGGCGGGATAATAATGATAATAAAGAAAAGTAAACGAATAATTTACATTTACAAACTAAAAAAAAAAAGTGGGTTAGGGGGGTCGAACTAAGTATATGTAATGTAATGGCTATAAATCAACTCTTATGTATGTTTCAAAGAAAAATTCTAGAATTTGGTTGAATTGAATATAAGATGCAAATGTTTGGTTTACGTTATGGAAGAACCGCATGTATATGTGATATTAGATATTTACTAGTTATATATGAATGATCCATATATCTTATTTTTATTTCCTTTCCCGCCACACCGTGAATTTTGATGTGGATTCCTAGTCCTTCTGTTTCGTCTGGTACGAATGAATAAACAGACGAAATCGAGCATAAAGAGTGAAGAATAGAAATAACGGAATTGAAACAGCGGTTTGGAACAAAGAAATGGCAGAAATAGAGTCTTATGGATTGATAAAAACTCCAGGGGATAGGAATGAAAAATGAGATACCGAAGAAGTTCTGATAATTCAATAATCTCATTACTTTAATTCAAATTCACAGGTCTTAGTTATTTCGACTAGATGGATCTTAGTAATGGACGGAATAATAATTCATTGGTTGATTGTATCATTAACCATTTCTTTATTTTTAGGCGAGGAGCTTACCATGAATCCACTGATTTCTGCCGCTTCCGTTATTGCTGCTGGATTGGCCGTAGGGCTGGCTTCTATTGGACCTGGAGTTGGTCAAGGTACTGCTGCGGGCCAAGCCGTAGAAGGTATCGCGAGACAACCAGAAGCAGAGGGTAAAATACGAGGTACTTTATTGCTTAGTCTGGCTTTTATGGAAGCTTTAACAATTTATGGGCTAGTCGTGGCATTAGCACTTTTATTTGCAAATCCTTTTGTTTAATCCTAGAAATGCGAAAGTTTTTTTCTTATTTTATTACCTTGGTCTTGTCACTTGCTTTTCCGAATTATATCAAGAGTTCACTCCTACAAGAACTTTCAATTATTCGTTGAGACAACACTCCGTGGGAAGGACTAATTTGAGGATCAGGAATTAGCAGATCCATTCGTTTTCTTCCTTCCCGTTCTTAATTCAATGGAAACAATTTTTGTTTTTAGAAAGCGTTGCAACAAACGAGGTATTTCGCAATTGACATGAGACCTGGAACCTAATACTAAACAAATTCAGTATTTTCTCATTTTAATTCAAGTTCCCAATAAGAAAATGGAAATAGAAATTTCCTTATTTCATTTCTCAATTGAATTATTGAATATTGAAATTAATAAAAAAATCAATAAAAAAAAAAGGGGGCAAAGTAACACAAAAGGAGCTCTGTTCTATTTTGTTAGTCCTATCTATAAGAGGAGATCATATGAAAAATGTAACCGATTCTTTCGTTTCCTTGGGTCACTGGCCATCCGCCGGGAGTTTCGGATTTAATACCGATATTTTAGCAACAAATCCAATAAATCTAAGTGTAGTACTTGGTGTATTGATCTTTTTTGGAAAGGGAGTGTGTGCGAGTTGTTTATTTCAATAATAGGCTGGATCTAACCAGCTGCACTCTATTTGATTTTTCTTCATAACTAGGAAAGAAAGGTGCACGATCTCGCGAATTACGTCTGAATAAATTCGGAAATCATATGTACGAACCATAGCATTTCGTGGCTCATTGGGAAATCAACTTTGATTCTCTATCAACCAATAATGTGGGACCCTTAACATGGTTAAAGCTAAACTGTTTGAAGTCCAGGCGCAACATTGGTACTCTTTCTACCACTATATTAGTATGGAGATGGTTTCAAAATGAATAGTTGCAATTTAGCCGATATAGAACACTCATATCGATAAAATGATTTGAACCATTTAATTTACTGGAAAAAGGGCACCCTGGCCTTTCTTTATCCAATGCTGAATCGACAACCTGTGTATAAAGTACGAGGAATTTTTTGGATTTGGAGAAAAAAAAAAGAAACAACTTTGCTGATAATTACAGAGTTTTTGTCTGGTCGGAAGAGTCCTCCAAAAATTCTGGTCTTGATCAACGATCAGTTTCTATATTTTGGAATATGAACAGAGAAGAAAGGATAAGCTCATTACAAAAAAAAAAGATATGGGAATGTCCCATAAAATAAATAAGTAACTGAGCGTGAGAGCCAAATGAATTGAAAGATTCATGTTTGGTTCGGGAAGAGATCATGGAATTTTTGAAATGAATGGGAAGATAATCTACTTTCATTAAGTGATTTATTAGATAATCGAAAACAGAGAATCTTGAATACTATTCGAAATTCAGAAGAACTACGTGGAGGTGCCATTGAAAGGCTGGAAAAAGCCCGGGCCCACTTACGAAGAGTGGAAAGGGAAGCAGAGGATTATATAGTGAATGGGTACCAGGAAATAGAACGAGAAAAATTGAATTTGCGTAATTCAATAGGTAAGAATTTTGAACGGTTAG